AATCCTTAACCATAATGGGCTCTGTGCCAACCCATTTCCCATTCTCATCATATGTCTTTCTTCTCTTGGTACTAGGCAAGATTGACCATCATTTCCCCTTTGGAAATGATAAGATTATCCCAATCGATTCTGAAATTTGATGAGGTTGGTATCCTATCTGTTTGATTGATATTAGCTAATAGCTTATCAAACCATTCGGATGTGATTAAGTCTTTAGCTGGACCCTTGTGCTTAATAAGATTTCCCTCCTCCTCAGTCTCTAACATATAACTCTTAGGGGCTAAGAATATACCCGGTGCTCCAGTTTCAACTTACCCAGCTCAGTGGAATAGATTACTTAATCCGGGAGAGGGCTTCCAAGAACCACGGAGTCGGTATCGGTGTAGTAACAGTCGTCTCGGGAAATGTATTGATACATATTAATACGAGAGCAAGCCGTTATAGCTGCAGAGATTTGAACCGCCGAGATCCTAGGGGGATTCCAATCCTTATCCTCAGCCCTGTTGGTAATATAACTAACAATATAGTCATTTTCGGTGAGCTGGTTTGCGGACGTGAAATTGTCCTTCCTCAGAAATTCCTCATATCTCTCTCTATCGCAGAGCTCGGTAACTGTACTTACAGGATTGATCCCCGTATAGGGAGTTCATTAGGGTCTTATACACATATGACATAGCCTCATCACCCGTACATGCTGGCCTTCTTCTCAAACAAATATCCCCGGAGTGGTATAATAGTGTAACCCAAATCCCTGGCATACTTCAACTCCTCACTATAATAAACTCCAGCGAATTGGCCTGTTGGAAATAATAGTGTCTTACTATTCTTATCCCTATAAGGCAAGAAGGGGCGGATAATATCACTGGGGCAAACGACCAAGGCCTCAATAAAGCCAAACAGGTCGTCCAATCTCTCACCCTCCAAATTGCCACGCCAGACCGGTACACCACCAGGCATTGGATAGGTTTTCATGATAAAGGGGTAGAGGGAGTTTACGTCGGCCGGCCGTAGAGGTTCTCACCGGAGGGGATATACGCATCCGTATGACCACCATAGTACCCACATGAAGGTGTCCTCGTTTCTATTAGGTATATGGATAGGAAATATCTTTTCATCATAGTCTTTCATACGGGTTGCAAGCGATGATAAAGTCATCAACTCCTCGATATCAATCTGGTAATTGAACCAGTATATCTCTTGCGCCTTAAGCATCACTCCCCCTAACAGACGGATATCCTGTCTCATATATGACAACAATTCCTCACCCCTTTCCTGCAGATTTGACAACCGCACCTCCTTATGTTGGATTGAGCCCTTAGGACCCAATTGCGGACATAATCTCTCTGCCAATGATGCGGGAGCAAATTGCATGAATCTCTGAAACGCATAAGTAGCTTACGGCCCTTATGCACTTTCAGCTCGTAGAGCATATGGTTCCTTATCAGGGGTTTCAATCTGTCAATATTATCAGTACGTTCAACATAATGCCTCATAAAGAATATACCATCAAATTATGGAAGTACACCGTTCGAACGGACTTATTCACAGTCAAGGTCCTCTCTAAGGAGTTAAGAAACTAAAACATCATTCTCTTACTCCTATCTTCCATCTTAGGTAGGAATTGAACGTGGGATTCACTGAAACGCGTTTCAATCTCATAATCTGCCTTTGAACCTACATCATCCCCTGGGGATACCAACATGTAACCAACGGCGTCAGGCACATGAGCATTACTTTTCTCGTCCAATAACGTCTCAGTATCAGCAACTATGAAGGGTCTCAGCTTCGTGGTCTTGGGTTTGATTGCGGTTATATGATTGGAATACCGAGGCTTTTCCTTATTCATTGATTTAGCCTCTGGGACCTCAAGACCAACTATGCTAGAACTAAGATCATCTAAGATAAGGGATAGTATATCTGAATTGGAGATGGATGGAGGCGCTATATCAAACCCGGGTTTAGCACCTGTGTAATAGATACGAATGAAGACTGAACGTATCACGCTATCCTTAGACTTCTCTGCTAAATAAATGTTCTCAATATCATATACTAATGCCTTGGGAAGAGGGTGACCATTCGAATCAAACAAGGGAATAGCCTTTCCAACGGTGAATCTATATATACCGGAGGAGGTTTCAACCACTAAACCTATGGTGAACTTCATGTAGTCTGAATCCGTATTGTAAGCATAGCGGTATAATACACGCAGGACCTCTAACGATATAATCACATAATCACAGGATCGAGCGTATGGCTCCACAAATTAGTTTTCCGCTAGGAGCGACCCCGTATATAGATTATAGAATAGCTCAGAACCCTGCATATCCATTAAACGACTCCAATTTCTAAGATTATGAAATACTTTTTTATTTCATTCTAGTATAGCGTCGGAAAAAAGGCTTGATTAGGGCCTCCCTTGGACTTCTTTTTTCAGAATGAATCCCCGAATTACTAACAGAAGAGCCTATATTAGGGCTGGACCCTACACTCACTTGAAATGCATGATACCCCTTTAGGGTAGTATACTCTCGTAATAACAAGCCTTTCCGCGTGGATTAGCAATCACTTCTCTGCCCGGACAAGCCTCACTTGTTCAGTAGGAGAAAGGAAAAGTAGCTCTCGGTACAAGATCATGATCTTGTGCCTGGATGGTCACCTAGGCACAAGAAAACTGGCCTCATATGAGGTTTGGTGCCAGCACCTCTCTCCTAAGTACCACTCGCCCCAAGAAGTCTCGGCCATAGAGCATTTTGCAGGACGAGCTTGCCTCAGTAAGTCAGCCATCAATCCTTATTTCATTTCTTTATATTCGGTTTGGAAGTGACTTTACTAATGCTTTGATTTAGATTATAAGAAAAGATTGCCACCATAGCGAGGGTATCACGCTCAATAGAACCATACTTTGCTATGTCAATAGGAAAGATAAAGAAAGAGGAGGCCTTTTTATATATTTCGGAAATCTAATCATCATGCACTGACACAATCAATCATTATCTGAGGGCCTATGATCATCCAAAAGCCTGGCATACCATACTCCTAATAATGAAGCTGGCTGGATTCTACTTCTTGTGTACAAGCAGAGCATAAACAATCCTGGCACGTTTACAATTAGAAATGGTATAAACTAATCGAGATGCTTCTACACGTCCATTCTTCTAGGAGAGTAATACCAGTCTTTTTGCCTTACCCGGCCTTCCAATCGGTCTAGTCCACGCGTGGACAGAGGTGAAATCCTCTAGCCCATTACCTGAAAAGGCGACTACCTATCAATCGTATTGGCCCAATTCCAGATCAATAGAATAGAAGGTATCATATTCACTCAATTCCTAAGGGAATCGCCCGCTTGACTAATAGCCTCTGCCTATTGTGTTATTTTCTACTGATTGCTTGTATCAAGCAGGACGTCCACATGAGAGTTGTACCAAGTTATCCCTTCACACTATCGGACCTGCTTCTTACTTATTTGTAAGCGCCTACGGGCGGAATCAAAGAAAAAATGCAGATAATCCCTTTCAATTTGAAAAACTGCATCATCTTGAATGATGTAGTGAGTGAGGTTTTCAACTCTCGTTTGATTAAGCGAAAGCGCTTTATTGCGAGCCACATAGGACATTGGATAAGAACTGTACAGTCCTGCCCTCGGACCGACAAAATAAAGAAGGAAAACCAACCTCCCTTGCTCAAACTTCTAAGGAAGCCCATCTTTCTTAACGCTTTGGATTGGTCCATCCACCTTGACCTCGAATGGGTATTCTGCCTATCCCTTACACGCAGTGCCAATCCACACATTCAAATGTACAGGAAGTCAATTCTTTCGAATTCACCTCTCACTTTGTTCGCCTTTGACAAACTATTTCAGGCTTTCCGCGATTCTATTATGGCATGACTATGCTGTTATTAGCGATGCCCAAAGGTTCATCACGATCGGGCGATCAGGCAATTCTAAACATGAAAATAGAATAACGTATTTTGCTGACGAACTACTTACGGTTATTGCATTAAGATTTCAATCTCGCCTGCAGGCAAGGCATATCTCATCTCGGTGGATCTGGAAAGACAGTCCTACTTATCCTCTTACGCTTATGCTTCTATTTCAGCGTATTAAGTCTATGTTTATTCTTCTGCCTTTGAATTTGATGCTTCATAGGATGATGACTCTAACTCCGCTTTATAAAGAGGGTCAAGCCCGTTGAGCTAGCTTAAAGCTAAAATCAATTCCTCCAGACGTCATTACTAAGTAAATTGGAACTTCCTTGCTAACGTTGAGTTGGGAGAAGCCCTTCTGGTAACTTATTGAAGTAGGCAAACCGAACTGGCTGGAAAATACGAGCAAGGAAATCTTTATTTCCATGGCACAACTTGCCTCGAGCTTCGACGTTCCCTCACGCTTCAGCAACAGAACAGACCTTCACTGTCAGGCAACGAAAGGTATTAGTTATTGGATGTGATGATCCTTCCGCATACCGAGTTGCCATCACCTCGGAAAATGTTTATACCAAGGGCGTGGTGTCAGTGCAGAGCTTGATAAGCTAAAGCGGAACAGGAATGATGCTGGCTGATTGGAACTTGGCATTCGGATGTTCTAGCTCATTGAGAAAACATTGATGCCAAACCGGTGTCAAGAGTTCAGACCGTCGAATGAATTGTGGCCTGGTGGGAGGACTTGTGTTACGATGCAGCTGGCACCTTGAGGTCTCGTTGCAGAGTGGGCAGCGATCGTTCGGAAAACGAGTCGGCATGGTCTTGAACGACCCATAGGCTTTGGGCTTCGATGGCAGCTTGAAGGACGCAGATTGGGAAGTTGGCTGTGGTCCGTCGTGCATTGTGCAGACGCCTGATGGCTTACGTTGCCAAGAGGGCATTGTGAGACAAAGGAAAGGGCTGAAAAGGATGGTGTTTGGCCCAGGATCTCACTATCACCTATGCATGTGCGAGAATGCGATACGGTAGAGGCCGATGTGTCATTGCTTTAGCGTGGTAGACCGGGCGACGAGTGCCGCGGGCACTGGGAACAGTCCTATATTGGGGAAGAAATGAACGACTTCCCTCCTCATCTGGGCACGAAAGGGAAAGTTTTTTTAGCCTCGAAATATCCTATTGAATCGATCTCTTGCATCTAAAGGTTCTTCCCCCGGCTCATCCAAAGTCTCTTTTTGTCGATAGGCACCCCTTGCATCTATAGAACCATCTTTCTCGCCGGCTCGAGCAATCCGGGTTCTCGATCAAGAGGACGGCGAGGCTTAGATTCCATTTTCTTATGTTCAGTTATAGAGGCTCATCTTTCATTGATAGGAATGCTGGTAAGCGCACTTGGCATTCCAGACTTTTTTGCACAAGAGTAGCTATTATCCGCCTATCCCGGGGATAGGAACAGTCAGATGAGACCTGCTAGTTAGGTTCAATGCCGATGAAAGAGGGATCTTTAGGAACTTAGGCGAATCAATAGGAATGAGCTACCGGACGGATTATCCCCACCGATAAAAAAGAAAGAATAGGCTAATCTAGAGAGACAGGCGAAAAGTCCTTCATTACCCCTTTTCACTTACCTCTTCCTATGCTTTTTCATTCCAGTCAGTCTGCCAGGAACTACAAAGATCTTTTACTGGTATGGGTGATAGGTGTTGTAGGCGGCACCTTCACCTTAAGGTTCTTCGATCACTAATTGCAAAAAGAATAGAACTTGAGTCATTATGGTCAGGGAAGGCCCGAGAGGAAAGTACTGGCGGAGAGGGAAGGGAGAGCTATCTTCCTATTGTCAAAGTGAAGATGGATAGTGGTGGATTAGTGATCCATGGAAGATAAGAGCCTTTCGGCCAACGTTTGCGGGGCGGGGAGGAGGTCGTTAATGACCAAAGACTTTCTCGCGAGCCTGCACATATAGAAAGGGCTGCTTCCTTTTTTCATTTAGGCGATATCCGGTTGAAATCTCAGGTTTGAAGAGCGCTCAACGCCAAGGACGGCCGAATGAATAGCAATGCTTGCAGTGAAGAATCTTGTAATATATACTCGGTTATTTCCAATTTCCAAAGAGTGATAATGCGTAGATCTCAGATCAGCTAGAATAGTTGCCTTTTTTGAATCCTTTGAAACAGCTATTTAGTCTTGAGTTTCCTGTCCTGTACTTGACTTTGGGTAATTCATCTAGTGGAGTGCCCTGGCGGTTATAATTAGAATCTAATCTCTCTAGTACACAAAACCGGACCAAGCATTAGCCTCAGAATGGGTGTGAGTATGGAAATATGGCAAAAGCTATACCGAGAATTAGTTCGCGTAGGAATGGACGTATTGGTTCACGTAAGAGTGCACGTATAATACCAAAGGGAGTCATTCATGTTCAAGCTAGTTTCAATAATACCATTGTCACTGTTACAGATGTACGGGGTCGGGTAGTTTCTTGGTCCTCCGCCGTTGCTTGTTGCAGGGCTCTGATCTGACAAAGAAAAAAGGCTTGAGAGGGTACTTTCACTCTTCAATCGGTACGTCTTTCTCACCTAAATAAGTATGGATGTATTTAAGGAAGTGGAGTACTGAGCAGCTTGAGACACTTCAGTAGCATAACGAACATCAGCAATTTCACTTGCAGCCCCTTTCGCAACTCGAGGAGATGCCCCGCTTGTTCAAGAGTTTGAGTAGCCCACTTACTTTAGTTTGACTGAAAAAACTTACTTTCCGCTCTTCTCTTTCTTATTTATTCTTACTACAGAAACCGGTCCGGAATAAAGAAACCTGAACGTATCCGGGTCGTACGCCTGGAACAGTCGTACAATTTCGGCGATTCTAAAAAGGAGTATATCCCTCTCCCTTAGTGTCTTTCCACTTCCCTCGTTCAGGAACAAACACTTCGCCTAATTCTTTTTCATTTCCCCACTAACTAATTAGCTTACGACCACTGAACAAACTTGGTTGACGAACATAGTTTATGCGCCGCTAATCTAGCGGCTTGTCGAGCGTTTGACAAACTCACACCCTCCATTTCAAATAGGATTTGTCCCGTGGACACACGAGCAATCCAACCCGTAGGATTTCCTTTTCCTCTTCCCATTCTTACTTCTGTAGGTTTCCCGGTAATAGGGATATCTGCGAAAACTCTTACCCATATCTTACCATTTCTTCGGAATTGTCCGCTCATAGCACGATGGAAGTGTCCGATTATAGCACGACGCGCTGCTTCAATGGCTCGATATGAAAGACGACCAGCTCTACAACTTTTAGTGCCATATCTTCCAAAACCAAGTTGTGTACCGTCCGGTTTGCAACCCCTACTACATCTGCCTTTACGATATTTACTATATTTCGTACGTTTCGGATATAGCACGTCCCCCTTTTTTTTTACTATATGAAATCCACACTTTGACACCTGAGATTCCGTAACGAGTAGATACTTCCGCAGGAGCATAATCTATTTTCTGGTGAAATACATTACGAGATGTTTTTCCATACTTTCCGCATTCAGTTCTAGCTATTTCTAGACCTTTTAATCGACCTGAACAACATATACGGATCCCCTCCACCCCCTTTTTCATTACTAATGGAATATCCTTCACTATTTGACTAAAAATGGAACGAAATGATCTTGTTTTGTTCCTCGGTTGAAAAGAGATGTCTTGAGCAATCGGAGAAGCACTTTGATAAACAGATTGGATCTTGACTGATTCAATTAAGGTATTAGTGTTTGTTCTATTAGACAACAAAGATCTTATTTTTTTCACTTCGTTCAAATAAGAGTTGTACCCGTACGGAATTCTTCTGTTTCTCAGTATGATCTCTATCATCATCTCTATTCCCTTTATCAATTCTCCTATCCTACCTAGGTCTATGAAATGATCTATCAATTCCATTACCTTATCCTTACTCATGAGACTCATGGGGTTACAATATTTTCTCCTTAATTGACCTAGGAGTTGTAGTTGTTCCCGGGCATCCTCGGAAAAAAGGTGATTCTGCACCCCAACCCCATCCCTTGGAAAAAAAAAGGTAGCACCGAAGAAAGGAAAGAGCGAGATGGTGGTTTTTGTTGTTCCCGCGAAGCGAAGATCATTCGCTTGGCGAATAAAGTGGATCAACCTATTTTTGGCTTCGGCCAAACACTTTTTCTCGCTGGTCGAGCTTTCTACAAAAAAAGCGATGCGAGAACGTATTCTCTTATCTAAGCTTCTTTCCTGTCCCCCCATCGTAGATGGTTCAGCCACGCCCGGTGCCACGAAATGATTTATAACTACGACGGGGTCTAAATTCATTTTTTTCTTTGTATTCAATAAGTATTGCATGACCGAATAATTAAAGGAAGGGCGCACTGCAGGGAGGGTCCTTTTAAGTAGATGACTCGTCGGGCGGTCGGAGCGGGACTTATTTGGGAAAAAGAACTTGAATAACTTAGTTTTTTCGTCATTTTTTATAAGGAACGCTATGTCATTTACAATCCCGGCGTATTTCGGATGCTTGAAGGCCCCGCTGACCCGAAGTGATTTAGAAAGAGTCTTCTTTATCGATGGTGATTTGTCATGGTATCCATAGCCTTGCTTCTTTTTCGGCCAAATCCTGATTTCGTTTTGCTTCTCCCGATCGTCGAGCCTGATCGACTCGACTCTTTTCCCTGCCCCCCGGCCTCTCACTTCGTTTCGTTCTTCTTCTGTACCGTCGCTTGAATGAAGACACCCGATCGGCCCGACTTTCCCAAATGCCCCCCCAAAAAACCGGCCCTTCTCCTTTCCGGGTCTGGCTTTTTCACGTCGTTTTTGTCGTCGTGGTAGACGGGGAATAAATAAATGAATGAAAGTTCTTTTGGGAAAATGTAGAATAATACACCTACCGAGACGAAAGCCAAAGGTGAGTCTCGTAGGTGGACGTATCGAACCGAAATAAGATCTCAGATTGACATCTTGATACACTGATTTACCATAATAATAAATAGAGTCAATGGTGACTCCGCCGTGGGAAGAGCCGCTTCCTTCTTGCTTGATAGGGGAGGCTTCCATTCACCAGCGCAGACTCAAAGTGCTCTCCGAACCGTGCTGGATAGTCACCCATCACACGGCTCTCAAACCCAACCTGTGATGGATCCCGGGAGACAAAGTCAAAGCGCTTGATCCTTTGCCCCATACTTTTATATGCTCCTCCCCGCCGATCAAGGAGCGACGCTGCTCGTGATAGGCTTAGCTTGAAGCTGCTATCGTTCGGTTCGGATAAGTCAAGTCCCTTCGCTCAGGCGGTCTTCCCTAACGTTCAAAGTCGTTCTGGTTTGAGATGAGAAAGGAGCGGAAGCCACTCGACTGATAAGGAGAGGAGCGAAGGCCGAGCGCAATGAATGAATAATCAATTTACAGCAGAGGAAATCAATGATTATTATTCGACCGAGTTCTAGCTAGAAACATGTCGATTACACACCGGAGGTTGGTAAGAACTGAGGGGCAATGCCCCCTAACCTAAGTGGGCCTACCTGCGAAGCAACTGGTACTTGATCGGGCGGGGGGCGGTTTGGTTTCGTGCAACGCCCTCGCAGCAGGAAGAAGCAGTTGTCATTTGAAAGTAAAGGCTCTTAACCGCTTCTCAATTACGAATCCTACAACTCTCTTGACTGAGCGAGACTCCATCCATATCCCTACTAGTGGTTTTTCTTTCATGAAATCATCACTTGGCTGAAACCTTTATAGATAGGTTTGTTTTTGGTCTGAATCAAAATAGGTCAAGGGCGCGTCGGAACGATCGGTAGCTGCTTAGTATCATCCGAGAGTCAAATCTCCTTACTGCTTTTTAAAAAAAAGAGGAGGGGTCGATTTAGGCTCCTTCCCTTCCACTGCGTAGCCGCGCTAGCAGGTACTACGAGCCCTCTGTCCCACGCATCTAACCAGCTCGCGTGGTTCACCGGTTCCACCGAAAACTCTCATTTGTTGAAGCGGAGCATAGTGCGCTTTAGGCGCCGAGCGAGAAACGTCTCTTCTTTCGTTTCGGTTTATTCACTGATCTGAAACTGAGCACTTGTTTTCCCAGGGGCGGTGGCATTCTTTAATGAAGTCTATCCGAACCGAATTAGCACTTCTCAGATCAGGCTAGGCCTCTCCAGCTGAGCTGGGCGCCGGGGCCCTGGATGCGCTAGCGATTGGCACATAGGGGAGTGGTTGCCCGGGTTTCTCGGCCTGGTATCCTGCACCTCGCGTTCATGATATTTACATTCAACTGTGCCCCGGAGACACGGTCGAAGCACGCCCGCCCAGTGTGCTTCTTTCACGACATGCTATAGTCCTGGGTGTCTTCCAGTGGTCTTCTAGCCTTAGAAGAAGTCGTGTCCGCCCCGGGCATCTGCAACGTCCTCCTTTTAGATTCTAATCTGGGACAACTAAAAGACTGAGCCATTCGGTTACTTTCGCGGTCGCCCTCACTAAACCAACTTGAATCTGAACTACGATTCAGATCACGTCTTACCGAAATCGGATTTCCTTTGCGTGCCATATGCGCTTAGACTTCACTTTTTCCCCTTTTTTATTCCCCGTCCAATATTTGTTCTCGAAGGTCTTCGTTTTCGTGTAAAAGCAAACTCTCCAAATTTATGACCAACCTTTCCTTCAGTAATCTTACAACGAACAGGAGTTTTTCCATTGTAAATTCGTACGGAGCAATCAACGAATTCCGGCGAAATAGAAGATCTACGTGACCAAATTTTCCTGTTCAAAATAAGATCTCTCTTCTTTTTCATTCTCAAGAGGAATGCATCAACAAAACTTCCCTTCCATATAGATCGTCGTGGCATGAACTAATTTTTTCGCTTCGATTCTGTCTGTCTTCGCTCCTCTCCTGTCGAGTGGCTTACGCTCCTACTCCTCCTCCTTCTGCTCATGAATCCTCCTTGGTCCTTCGTTCACTTTTTCTAACATTGGATTCTTCTGTGTTAAGCATGACATGTAATGTCATGTTTGAAGTCGAAGCAATCTTCTTTTTTTCGAAAAAAGCCTGACTTGCTTAGCTTCTAAAAGCTATGATTGAGACTAAGATCCCCACCTTCCTTCTTAGCGCGTAGTGGGAAAATAAAGAGAGAAGAGCGGCACCGGTTACTGAATCAATTTGCTAGCTTTAGCGGTTGAGTCTCTCTCCGAAGGGTCTAGCTCCGCCTTCGGCTCTAGCGAGTATCGATGAGTTATAGCTCTGATCTTAATCAAATCTATGCCTTTATGCGATCAGAGTTGAAAGCTTTCAGGCAGCAAGGCTGATCACATTATTCATATATACATCTATATAGAAAAGCTTTAGCTTGCTACCGCCTATTAGAGTCAGGGGGGCAAACAAAGGAGCAAGTGGAGGCGACCGATACGGGAACGCGATAGAACACTAAAGGGTGCGCGATCTAGCTACGTGATGCTTGAGTGACGGGATGAAAGGTGTAGTTACGTCAGTTCCGACTTCATAGCAAGATACGGATTCAAAGTCCACTAGATCCACTGCTTCGATGCCTTTTGAGATGCCAGTTGTGTGCCCTTATCGGGTATGGCCCCAGTCCCACTGAAAGGGAACAGTCCTTTAGGGAAAGCGCGGTATGGTTTTGCCCAACTTTAGCTGTATTAGCCTACTCAGTAATTCCGAACAACAGAACAAACCAACAACAATAAGACCCTCGTAGAAAGAACAGGAAAAGGAGACCCTGTCAGTCGAGTTACTCCGTACCTTTCGTATCTTTCATCTGAGAACGACAGCGGGAAAGGGTGCAACAATCTGTTTTGTTGCGGCCTTAGATGATCAATCCTGAACTCCACTATCGGCTTCGTTGCCCCAGCTAACAACCCGGTCGGCTATGAAAGAGATTCACTACTTGTTGAGCTACTTACTTTACGGACGACGATAGATTCCATTTCGCTACCTAAGACTCTATTTTACGTTGGTAGCTTCGGACCTATAACCTGGTCGAATACTGACAAAGACCATTCAGTTATCCGCCGGTTCTTCGGATCCTTGGCAAACCTAGTATACGATGGCCACTTCTTTTTTTAGCTATTGCTAATCCCTTCTCCTTTATGCCGATCTTTTCACTAGCAGTTGTGATTCAATCCATTCCATTTCCACTCCCCTTTTTCATTCGACTGGCTAGAGTAGCGTAGCACATGTCTTCTTACTCTTTTGCTATTGGATAAAGGGTGGTCGTAGATCAGAATAGCTTGCTTTCTGTAAATGGACAGAAGACCTTGTGAAATCCCTCAACAATAAGGAATTTATAGAGAGGAATGCCCTAGGTCTGGAATGGAACCTTTTGGAGAGGAAGAAGCGCAACTAGTCTTTAGTTGTCACAATTATCTCTCTCTCTTTGACACCGAATCTGCTCTTCGGCTAGCTTTGAAGAGAAGAAAGAGGGGTCGGAAAGCGAAAGGGCAGAGCATATGTAGCTCCTGAGCTTTTATAGGATAATTCCGGATAGTGTAGTTATGTCGAGCGACAGAAGGGAGTCTGAAGAAAGAGTCTTGCTAAGATGAATGCCGCTTGAACGAGGTGAAAGAGTGAAATAAAACTATTCCTTTTCAGGTCGGGTTAAAAGAAGGGTCTCATCGGGGTATTCACCTAGCTCCCTAGCTTCCTATATTCCCACTCGAGCGGGATAAAGGGGGATTAGTTCTTCTCGTAGCTAAATGCCCAAGTCGGGCAGGTATAGAGGATCAAGAGACTGTACTCGCCCTTCATCCCTCAACCATTCAACAGAAGCAATAGCAAAGAAAGCAGCAAGAGTGGAGAGAACAAGCTCTTCAAGCTCAGCTTCGGCAACTCGAGAAATGAAGTTTGTGAGGAACCGGCCACTTCTTTATATACGTCGCCATTTGAGGATCTGTTCGTCTATTCTTTCATTCTCGGGATAGGATTCTGACTATGAAACGGTCTCTGTCAGCCTTACCAGCTGTCTGAGATGAGCGTCCAAACCGAATCGATCTTTTTCCTTCCCGTCTTCGTTTAGCAGCGAACTCAAGGATGGTATGTATGAGCCGAAAAGGAGTCTTTCAAATGGGAGGTTCCTTTTCAGTTTTCTATTCATAGATTTGGTAGGATTCGCTCCTTTGTCCATGCATGAGAGCGTGGGTAGGGAAAGAAGTAAGTGAAGCAAGGGTCCCAAGATAACAGCTAGGATTTTGAATCGCAGTTTTCCCCCCTTCTAGGGATTCAAAACTGAAGCTCTATCCGGCAGCGAGCTTCTTCTGACCCCACTGTAGTGTCAAAGCAAGAAGGAAGTACGTCGACTCCCAGTCAGCATAGCATAGAAAGAGAACGGAGCGACCTAACCCAACCTGCTGTGTAATCATTGGAATTTGGATTCTTTTTCTTATATTCATATTGCCAGGGTAGGTAAGTAAGGATATCCGAAGGATAGTCCCTCATTCTCAATGCAAGCTAGCTCTTACTTGTGTTTAGTGAGGAGGCTACCTAACATAGAGGTGAATATAGCCCTGGTTGTTCTTTCTTCCTTGGGCAGGCTGGGTGCTCACCTTTTTTGGCTCACTAGCCTTGATTGGCGGATGGAAGTACCAAGGTGCGTCTGGTGGTATCGTATATAATAGAAGGGTCGCATTTAGGAGTTTTCTTTCCCATAAGCTTTTGATTGGTCTTTGCTTGACTTAAGAAATAGAGAGCAGAAAGAAGAGAAAATGAAAGAAGGCCGTGAAGGATGGAGTTGCTTCTACTTGAATCGAGATTGGCTTCGTGTTCCGTGTACCGCAAATAAGCTTTCTTTCGCTCGCCCTTGGAAAAACCAAGGTGATTTCCGACAAGTCAGTCTCTCTTCTGGGGACAAGTCTTCCTTCTTTCTTTGGGGTAGACCCTATGGCGGCAACTCCCAATGTCAGGTCCAACTTCGACTGTAGAGGATTACCCATGGACTTCAACTTGATTTATAGCTGACTTGATTAGTTGCTTAGCTGGCTTGCTTCTCCTAGCACCAGGCTAACTACTCAAAGGCATGGGCAAAGGGGAATGACTTACTATAGCGCCAGCACTTTCCAACGAATATCCTTCAACTAGTTGACCCTTACTTCTATCCGGGACTTCCTTCAATTCCAATATCCTCACTCTCATTCCCAAGCCAGGGGATAGCTGACTCGATAGCTCGTTCTCCTACTCCTATTTCTCATCTTGAACTTCTCGAATTTATTCCTCCAGCGCATGGTCACTTACGCTCTACAATAGCACGCTGACGCTCTATCCCAGGTCAGATCTTTTCAGTCTTTAGGGAGAAAGAAAGTACGCAACTAAATCAGCATGCTATTTGAAGGTAAGTCCCTAGTTCCAAGAAAGTGGAAATTGGTTGTCTAGAAGGAAGGGAAAGTGCTAGAGATTTTCATTCCATGGTTGAAGTCCCTGTGGATAGGTCATTTTATATTAAGCTAATTCCCTCATGCTAGGAGTCAACCCACCCTAAAAGAGCGCTGTATGAGAAGGCCCTGGGTTTAGATCTAGAATAAATAAGGACTGAGTCTACCTACGCGTTCATCTCTTTTGCTATCGGTTCTTACTCCAAATATGATCTATAAAGAAAGCGTGCTATCGTAAGGTTCTTAGTCCTATTTTAGGACTCATTCTACCAGAAACCCTGTTCACAAGGAGATAGTAATCCCAGGCCTAAAGGAAGCAAGGTGAGGATAGAAGAAGGCAACCTGCCACCAAGTAAGCCCCTCTTTCTCCTTGTCGGTCTAATTAGGCTTAGGTATTCTATCAGGCTTGACTAGACCTCCAAGAGTCGGCTACAACGCTTAGACGGACACAATTTCGGACCTTTGTATTGTGGAGATATATGTACATATCTTTATTGAATCTTTGTTGCCCGATTCTTCGAAGGCGGGTCAACCTCAGGAATCCCAGGGGGCCAATCCCTACTTTCATGTTCTGATCCTCTTTCTGGTTCATCCCACGACGCTAGAACGGGTTAAGTGGCCACTCCTGCTTGACCTCTTCTTATGTCTTTCGCAACGTCAAGTCATGTTCAAATCTCGACAGCTGGCGCATCTGTTCACCCTTTATACCGACCAGCTGTGGATCAGGAGTTGCTGCACATCGCTCACAATAGGCCTCAGACTGCGATCTGTAGACGAATACTATGAAAAGCTTTCAAGACCTGAGATGAATCTGTTTTCATACATACAAAGAGAAGATAGCTGTAGAGAAAAAGCCAGGTCAGAACCTTTCCTAAGTGTAAGTGCATGAGCCTCCGCCATGTCCACCGAAAAAGGGCGTAAATAGACCCTATTCCAGTTATGAATAGCCCAGTCAGATCTATACCCACCACTCCAATGTTTTATTTGTGATAACCTGGTGCATCAACATGAATAAACAAAGAACCCATCTCAGGCAGATGCCAATTCAGCTCAACTTCTCCTTGGTGGGACTAGATCGAAAGGGCGGCGGGTACTTCGACTGAGGTGAAGAGAAGCCACCGGAGGTGAAAAGGTAGGCTTAGTAGGGCTCGAACCTACAATATCACCGTTATGAGCGGTACGTTTCAACCAATTAAACTATAAGCCCTTACGGATCTCTACATGCAATTTGCTCACTTAGGGAAGAGCGGATGGAAAGAGGAGGCCTTTGCTCTATCTGCTTCTTCCTCCGCCCAGGAATGAACAATTGGATAACAAAATTTTCTATTTTTTTTATATGGGACTAATCACTAATCAACTTCTACAAGATGTGGAGTCTTATAAGGTAGTATTTGGAGTTATATATAGAATAAACTAAACTATGTCTATTATAAATCATTTTCATTTAAGCAAGCGGCCCTTTCGCGACTCAAACAGCCGGTACACTTTCCGGCTCGCAACGGCTCAAACGGGCGGGGGCTCTCTATTTGCTTGCAATGCCGGCGGTTCGCCTTTAGTTAGAAGTATAGGGTTTTTTTTAACACAATTGAAAAGAAAGCTATGGATGAAGTAAGAAAAAGTACAGTTGGAGTGAGAAAGAAAAACTTGGTTACGGGAACCGAAGGTTAGGCCGACTACTTTAGTAGATAGTAGAGATATACCTAAAAAAGTGTATTCCTACCCTTCCCCTTTCTGTCAATGTTGCCAATTCCCAGAATACCTCGTGTATACAGTTGTCCAACTACTTGATTCTTCCGAATTAGCCACTTCCGCATCTGTCGTATTCGGGAAAGCTTGCTGAGTCAGGACCATTTAGCAACTCCTTACTCGTTACCTGGTGAGGGCTGGCTAATAGAGTGCCTCTTGTGCGGAAGGAAGAAGGTAAGAAGGAAAGTCATCAGGGAAGGGAAGCGGGTCAGGCTGATTCTGTCCATCTTCTTTCTCTTCTACAAATGGGATAATCGGCTTCAGAGTCCTCCTTCCCGGTTTGGATAGAGAATGGTGTTTTTGAACATGGCTGCCCGTCTGGATGATATATAGGAAGCAGTTTAGTTTACCTCGGACAATTGACTTGCTTGCTACAGCAAAGGAAATGTTTCGAACTACGGAACCGCCTATCCCGTGAATAAATACTTACGCTGGACTAGCAGCCTCGCCTATCCAAACTAGTCATTCAATTCCCCATGGAAAGGTGTCGAAGGAATAGAAGACAAAAGCAAGTTCGTGCCACCTTAGGATTTGAAGTGACCTCCGAAATAACCATAATACGGGCTTTCCATTGTTCTCGAACAAGAACAGTAGCGGGAAGTAGCCTAGGTTTTCAACCTTTATACCTCACTCAGGGGAATCTCAGTCAGTTTAAGAAAAGAATCGTCTGTGAACAAATCGGCTCTTGCAAGAGAAGACAGATCCATAGACAGCAAAAGAAGACTTTCGCTAAACAAGAGACAGCTTCACAAAATAAATAAGTCAATTCCTTATTCTATTATAGGTAGCGCGCACAGGAAAGAGAGAAGAGCGACAACGAGGTATCAACAGCCCCAAAGAGAACTGAGTGCTATCCACAAAAATCATTGTACGCACGAGTAGTAGATGAGGGATGGAGTGAATTAGAGACAGTTTCTCACAGAACAAAGGGCAAAATCAAATATAAAAGAACTAATAATCCCAACGGACCTATCTAACTCAAATATAGCCTACTGTGAACCAGCTGTGAACAAGGAGTATTTCATAAGATGTGGCACAATTTGTTTTGTTAGAAAAGTCCTTGTTTCATTCAGTTAGTGTTTATAATAGGGCATGCAAATGCAAGATTTGAATTGGTATAATAAGTGCGGAATAAGCGATCAAAGCACGCTTTTGCCCATAAATAAAAGAAGTTCACGCATTGGCAAACGGACTTCAAAAGAGTAGGGAAGGGAAGTCAAGGAAGGAGAATACGGAAGTTAGAGACTACTCAGTCAATAGATCTTAGAGGACTGGGCACTGTGCAATCTATTAGTACAAGACTGGCTATTGAAGTCAGAGACTCTACTTATGCTTGCGGAGGGTTTTTCTTTCCTAGACTTCTTTTATTTTGAAAGAGAGTGGATACGTGCCCATACCTGTAGTAAGGACTACTTTTCTGAATATTGAATTATTTAGCTCCTTTCTTTATCCCCGAAAGGGAAGAGATAAGAAAAGAAGGAATAGGTGGTATAGCTCACATCTTAAGTCGAGTTAGTTCCTTGAATGACTTATTGAGAAGCTAGGCCCTTTCCTCACTCTCTTCTTAAGGCTAGATCTGCCTTATTGCTATTATTTATTATTATTAGCCGATATGGAGACTGTAGTATCAAGATTAGAGGGAGGCGGCTTTCTCTCTCTCTACCTCTAGTCAAAAGGCGATTGTGGACAAGAGAAAGGGTGAGGAACGAACAAGGAGCGGAGGAAAATGAGGCCTAGGAGAGGTGCGAATCAGAGCTAGAAGTAGAGGCCGATGTGAGCATTCATTCCTCAGAGAAAGGATCAATTCCGCATCGCATAAGACCCGAATTGGCCGATCTCAAGCTAATGACTAGCCTATGCCTATAGATAGATCAATGGAAGACTATCTTTATCTTATATAATTTGACTTTGAAAGTCGCCTTAGGCATAATTCAATCGTTTAGCTTTCTTTTTCCGTCTGTCTTTTTCTTCTTCGTGCTGTCTGAACGGAGAAGAGGAAGAAGTCGTCACAAGGTATCCGTACGTACGAGTTCTGTAGGAGTGCAAGCATTCGACTTCAGTTTCCAATATAAATCCGTAGGGTACTCTCGGGCGAAAGGCCCAAACGGCACCTTGTTAGCAGTCCTATCCTCAGTGAACGTTGTTAGCTGTAGTTACCGCTTTCGAGTTGTAGTAGTCCATCAATCATAGAAAAAGTATATGTTGAAGAACCTTTCTAAAGCCCGTTTTGTGTTCAGTGAAAGAAAGCGAGACTGTAGGCTGGAATCTCCTCAACGAGCTGGAGTAGCGAACGGGAACAACGGCCTTATTGATTCAACCTCTTTACGGGACTCCTCTACTAGTTAGATAGTTAGGAAAGCGACGAAGCCTTCGGATTGGAGTTTTGAAAGGATTTTCATTGGAAAACAAATTCTCATCTCAGGAAGACAGATCGAACTATTACAGATAGAACAGATAGATTGGTGTAGGCTCTAAGCCAAGCTTCTCCCCTGGGTCACGAAGATCTAAGTAAGGAGGGAGTTATAGTGAAGTGGCGAATGCTCTTTCTTCCTATCTGGGCCTAGTCTGACTCATCGAAGATAGATCCCTACTCTGATTGCTTCAAAGCGAGAATAATTACTTTTCTTTCTGCGCAAATCTTATAAAAAAGCTCCCTTAGGTTTTCTTCGCTACATGGGAGCAAGTCTCTTGTGCGTGTGAATTCGATTCTTGCTTCTGCCCTCGTTGTGCATTCTCTTTCCTTTTGTCTCATCTAATGATGTGTACCTTGAGATCTGTATACCGACAATTGAGATTGGGATTGCTAAAGAGTAAAGCAAGTACACCTGTAGGTTGAAGAAGAAACTTTCGTGCTACTAGCTTACTAAGCTTCTTTCCCTCTTTGGATCTTAGCACCCAAAAAGTCTGTCTGTACAAACGATCTAGGCCTGTATTCGGAGACACGAGAAGTACAAGTCACTCTAGACGCTTTATCATTAGCTCATTGGATTCGTCTGGGAATAAGCATTTCGGATTGGAAACTCATCGTCATACTGGATGTCCTCGTACAGATACCTTTTCAGATGCCTGCCTTCACTAAATAAAGGAGAAAACGAAGCCCCGAAAGTATGCTTGATGACTTCCTTACTCTATCAAGGTTGTACTTTCAGTCCTTTTCAATAAAGAATTTGCCTGTGTTCAGTTAGTAGGAACCGGGCGTCTCCCCCTTCATTTGGGATGTGTTGGAAATTCGTATGTGATGCCCCTGCCTATCTCTTTGGAAGGTGCTATGAGATGTTCAATCCATCTCTAAGGCAGAGAAAGAGGAGTTTAGCTAGCCTGATAGTAGGTTGAGTAAGAGAGAGTTCTCCGTGGCTTAAACAGCTTTTCTTTTATTTCAAGGCTAGAGCACTGCACAGCTTAAACTAAACGTACCGGGACCACAACTGAGCATAGATAGGTATGCGAGCCAGTTTACTTACTCGGATTCTTAGCCTTCATCTAGTCTGACTGAAAGGCCGGAAAGCGCGAAGCAGCAGGAGGGGAAAGTGAGGCTTTGATTGGTTTCGGGAGTAATCAGAAGGGGTCTTCTCCCTAGGTGAGGGGATTGTGCTACTTGCTTTTCTCTTAGTTGAATAATGGGTCTTTCTCTTTTTCTTTTCTGGGGAAGGTGATCCGAACTATCATCATAGCCTTAACCGAAGAGAGCGATGCTAACATCAGTAGCTAGGAGCCTCTGATACCGCGAGTGCCATACTAAGACCAGCGACTTATTGCGACCCGCTTCAGACAAATCGATATCTGCCTCCATCATCATGAGTAGCATCGACAAACTCTCCTTCGTTCATGTCTTTTGATATGGTCTTTCGTGAGACAATTGGGATTGAGCTTTGTGGAATTTCGAATGGAAGAGAGAGAGATTGTGATATAAGAATATAAGTAGGAGTAGTAGCGGGAAAGGATAATAACACCGTTCGCTCCAATTGCCCTTTTTCGATCGGCCGAAAGCGCAAAAGAGCGCACTCCAGGCTAGGCTGCCAATTGCTATTCAAGCATAAAAAAGTATATCTGTAACGATGACTATTTCATCTCCATGAAGAGGAGCTTCTGCTAAAGGAATTGGTGATCCCTAGCTTGAGACTCAATCTCCATCCGCGAGAACTCCTACTCGTAATACAATAGCAATAGGCCCAGACAGGACTTCACCCTGCCAGGCTTACACTCCGAGCCCTATCCGATCTTCCTTTCTTCCTGAGGTCATACCTCGGCCTCTTTACCCGGAGTTTCACTAAGGCATATACCCCCATGAGGGTAAGAGGAGCTGTGGGGAAGTCAACTCTTCATCTAGCTCTATTGCATATAAACTACTTCATAAAGGTAGACGCACAGCCTTCCATCCAAGTGAGATGGTCAAAGACTGAGTGAGAATGGAATTCCTATCAGCTATGGAAGTTCCACTCGGCATAGCCAGGATGGAGCTACTGGAATTGGTATGCCCTGGATAATTACTAAGCCACTGCTCTCCCCATCCGAGAGGAGCAGCAAGAGCTAGCATAGAATTACCAGCTAGCACAGATAATCCGTCCTAAGACTGCTCCAGACCCCGAAAGCCTAGAAGTAAGCAAGAACTCTTCACGATGCAAGCTATCGTTTCGTGTCCAAGTCCAAGCACGGGCTGAGACTGACCAACTGAGATGGATAGGCTGGGTCAGCTAGTATTGAATAAGAAGAAGCTTTTTCTTATTCCCCCGCTACTTGCCGCTTCGAGTGCTTTCTCGGAATAGAGCAGAATACCTCGTCGAGTACAAAGCTCAAGCTGTTAGAGATGTCTGCCTTCTTGTCCTGCTAAACTTTTTTTAAGAAAGACTTGAACTGGATAATAGCTAAAGAGCCTTGAAAGTGCGTGAAAACGCGAGTGAATGGTTCTGCCTTCGAACTTGTTGCAGTTGGAGTTGTTGGTAGGGTCTAGCATTCCCGTTCTGAGGAAGATTACCTAGTGTTCTGACTTTGAGATGCTATCCTCTTTTATGGTATGTAGAGGGCTTCTCATAGGTATTGAATAGGTCTTTCATATGTGTTTTCGAGGGCAGAATAGGTATTGGATGGCGGGCCAGTTGTTTCCTTCGCTGTAGAAAGGCTTTTGCTGGATTTGAAATGCTTTCCTACACTCGCTAAAGGCTAACTCTAAGGCTTGATCACTGTATTTGACTTCCACAGAGGTTTGGTCCCTATTCAATTATTGTTTTTTAAGGATATCTAATACACTCGACTAAAGGGTTTCAGAGCTTAGTACAAGTACTAAGGGAGGAAAAAGAAAAAGATCTTGAGATGGCAGCCTCTATCTCTAAGCGATTATATACTGATCTACTACAATATGAGAAGAACGAACTTAAAATCCTTGAGCTTCAAAAGAAATGTTTGGAAACATGTAATTGTATGTGAAATCGGGATCCTGGCATGGCCAAGTTATTTTCCGGCCGAGAAATGCTTGTTGCGTTTTTAAACAAGGAGAATTCGGCTCTATTTAATGAAATGGAGCGGTTTTTGAAATCAAACGAAAACGAGCTTCCTCCTCAGTTAGAAAGACTATTGGAGGATCGAACACAAAAGGAATTGCTCAAAGATGAATTCATCTCATTGAACGAAAGATCACGGCAATCTTTTCTGATTGATTCTTTTAAAATATTACATAAAGATATGAAAGACGGAAGACTTCTCTGTCCTCTACAGGCAGCCTTGACAGGAAGGTAGTAGTCGCCAAGAATCAGCTATCGCTTTCAGTTCGATACGGCCTTTCCCTAGCTTACGAAAGAAGGTCATGGTCTTTTGGCTTTAGGCTCCTGGGCAAGCGACTTTGTTACTTTATTTCCCTTTATGCTTCTTTCCGGGAGTTCATGCTCTCAGTTCCTTTGGTGGGGCCTTGCCCATTCACCCGAAATCTCTATCAAAGCACCTGCGGGGGGCTAAGCGCAAGGAGTCTTAGAGTCTCGATACTGGCTAACGGAAAAAGAACGGCAAAGAAAGTAGTTGTTCTACAACCCCCGGAACTGTACGCATCGCTTTTCGAAACAAGAAGTGGTTTGTTTTCTCTAAGTCGCTCTGCCTGTCTACGAGCGCCTGTCTGCCTTCACGAACGTATAGTAACTCACTAGCCCTAAACCGTATAAACGCTCTCTCCATCCAGATTCAGAAGCAGAAGCGGAAAGAGTTTACTGAAGAGGCTTTCATCTATGGACTCCCAAAGAAAGAGGGATAAAAAATGAAACGAGTAAGGCCTTTCATTTGAATAACAACGGCTCAAGTTCAAAGCCTACCGACATTACCTGTTCTCTACCCGGACCTAATCCAAGCACTGAATCGATCAAGTTGGTTAGGTTCCGCTTTCATAACTAATAAGGCGTAAAAGAAAGGAAATAAGCTATCTATATTCTCCGGAACTAGAGAGATAAGAGATAGGATTTGTTCTCCATACATTCCTTCGTTCCACAGGTGGAATCATTATATAGCTAGGTTCCGAGGCTCTGACTACAGGAAGAGGGGGACACACAGAACCATAGAGCCTGGATTTGATGCGGCGGCAACCATCCGGAATGCTATTTTCCTGCCTCTAAACCTTCTATCTGCCAGCATTTTTTTGGGCTAAACCTCGGAATATGCTCAATTACAGCTGCTTCATTATGGTCCCTGTACCATGGCTTGATGTTATAGTTGTCATGCTAAAGCCGTTGATAGCTAATCATCGGCCTGGCTTTCATCAATACCCAATTCATTTAATACGTTCGATGATCCTCGTACCTCGGGTGATTCTATTGTTTCAGTTCCAATCTACCCGCGTAAGAAAGAGTACTACTCTTCCAACCGCTTATGGATTTTGGAGATTAGCGGTTCGCACATAGCAGCTGATAGCTATCCAGTCTAAAGTGGGAGCCCGAGGTATCGGATAGGCAGAGAACCCGTCGGGAAGTTTCTAATATTTTTGATGGAGGTGACTAAGTCATTATCACACGATCCCGTTCTGAATAGTTCATGCAGTCAATCTGAGTTCTCGAAAGCGACTGAACCAGCCACCAAGCTTTGACAAGTCGCTAACTTGCTCATTTTGTGATAGGGCCCAGTCACCTCCCTTCTTCCCAACCTCTGGCAGTCAAAGCTATAGGGAGACGTGCTTCGGTCTTTCCATCGATAGAAGCAGTAGGTATAAGGTATATAACGCATGCAGCTAGTAGGCGATAGGAGGATGTAAGCCCTGGTGGCAGTGGTACTTTGGCGAATCAGGCGTCGCTTCTATTTCGTTTTTGATTCTTCTTTTTTACCGAAAGCTGCTCTTTTTTCCCTGTCCCGTGGTTTGATACCGTCTAGCCTATAGCTAGGAAGTCTTGGATTCGTATACCATGTAGGTGAGAAAATCGTCCGTGACTAGCTATCCTTATTCTCCTCCCAGGGATGGTTAGGAATATGGGTGCGGGAGGCTGAGGGACGACCACGATGAGTACGCGGGTCCAGGCTATATAGGATCAAACGGCTTTTGTTCGATCGAGGAGCAGAGATAGATATGAGCTGACAGCTTATGTTTCCTGGTATTTTGTTTTGGGTGAGATGTACACCGAAAGGAATTGACGCTACAAACACTTTTCACCGGTAGTCCTCGATCGAAAGTGAGCTCGACTCAAGTCGACAAGCGAGAGACAAGGTTGGGTGAGGGTACAAGGCATCATGTGGGATCTACGATCGATTGGCTTTGCAGATGCTTTCAAATACTCTAGCAGTATATTCCATTCATTGTATATATCCATTTTCGTGTCATTTACATCAGAGATTGCATTCAATCGAATGGTTTTACATAAGAAATGTTATAGTATATCTGTAGTAGTTCTGTTTGTTTATAGTAGAGTAGTACAATTCATTTAAGCTATGAACCTATAGCTTAGCTATAGTGACTACGTACCAGCCCATCGTACAAGTGAGTAGCTCATAGGATAGAAGTGACTCGAGTTAAAATGAGAGGTATTACCGATATCTTTTTCTTCCTCATTCTGATTTTGGTTTTCGTATCATGGATCTTGGTTCGCGCTTTATGGCATTTCCACTATCGAAAATGGGATGCGAACGGTTATGAAGAGTGAATGCTTTCACGAGCTTAGCTTGGCTTTTTACTTTCGTAAAGCAGATTGAATAGAGTCGACTTCAAATATTGAACATAGTCAAATAAGAAATTGAAAGGGTTTGGAAATTCTAACTAAGTCAATTGAAAATGACATCGGCTAGTGAGCAAACGAGCTTCGGAATTGGATCAAAGCCAAGAACCGAGGTCTTGAGTGTCCGGATCAGACTAAGAATAAAGGTAAGGTGTTCGCGATTTCGAAGAAGTAGCATGTGCTCCGTTCTAGGCTGGCTCGCGTGTCTTTGAGAAGGGCTCTTCCTAAGTAGTAAATTGATACTGAAAGGCATCCCGCTATCAGGTGCAAAACAAATCCATCTTTCTTTAGTAGATACGGGGATGGCTTCCTTGTTGGAGTACGTAGTGGTTCGGATAAGGACACGGTAGCTCGCTTTAATTACTTATTTTCCAGCGCCCTAGCCAAGCTGAAACTCGAACGGACTCAATCGGAGCGGGAGCAAGAGCACCTATGCTATCGCCGGACATTCTTCTTTGTTTTATGCCATGGTCAGTATAATAATAATACCTTTTTTTTATAGTCCATCATCTACATAACATAATAAGTGCAGGCACAGAAAGAAGCAATTATGGAAAACCAGAATCAATATATCCCAGTTCTCAATAGCCAATAGAATAGGATTTTATTTTGAAGTGACATTGCCCCCTTTCACACTAGGCAAACTCAGTATACTAGACAAATGATGGCACCAAAGCTTAGCCTTTCCAGTCCTACTCAGGGGTCTATCGCTCTGTTTATTAAATGCCAGCCCAACTGAAGAAACGATGCGCGTACCAAAGTCTGCGTTCTAGGAACACCTCTTTATATCGATGAGAAACCACATTTGAGTAGTTTCGCGAGTCCAGGTATCTGCCCCACCACTTCTATTTAAAGGTCAAACAAAGCCTTTTGTGCTGGATCATCCGGTTAATCTGGTGAATCCTATCGTAGTTATTCAGCCATCGGCACGGAGTCCTATGCTGGTGAGTCAGACGCTGGAAATTCTCACTCGTGTACGAACAAAACGGAGAAGGAAGAGCATTATGGTACCGCAAAAGAAGCACTAAGCTATAGCAGAAGTGTCAAATAGCCAACTGTCCCCCGTAGAAAGAGTCATTTTCTTTTCTTTATTGCCTCGAGTCTCATGTTGACTTTTCTCTTTCATGTGATACTTCGCCTGGACGAACTAGGGCTGAGCCCATACAACTATTATTGTTTGAACACTACTCTGCGGTATGAAACCGAAAGCCTAACCTGGACTACTAACGGCTTCTTCTCTTGTTAGAGGAAGCCCTGGTTCAAAGTATTCTTTATGTTACACGTAGCAACTCTTCTTGTTCAATCCTTTCATCGGAACGACGAGAGAGTGACTAAGCCGAAAAGGCCAATAGCATTTTCTCTAGCAAGTGTATTAAAAATAATACCGAATTAGATAAAGCCTCAGCTTTTTTCGCCGTTTGTTTACACCTTCCTTTTTCACTCAGCTTTCACGTCTTGAATCCTCGATTGAGCTAGTCACTGGCGAACGCTTCCAAAAGAGACCTACCTCTACTCTAAACAAGAGCCTTCGGGTATCAGACTAGCTTAAAAACGTAGTACGTAAGGATCCAGTCATCCGAGTGGGGCCCTGCGACATGTGCCATATTTAGGTTGCTTGCGACTGAGACTTTTAGGGATTATTTAAATCTTCCCTTAATGAAGGGATTTAGATAACATCCGGTCGGGAAAGAGCCACTACTTGGTTCAATAATGAATTGAAGGAAAATTATATCCCTCTTCGACATAAGATTCTTATCCTATTTTCCGGGGGAAATGATGTCTTATTCTCTACGGCCCAAGGAAAAAAGAGGGCTAAAAACTTGATCCCCCAATAGCTCGAGGAAATACACTACAATTAGAAACAGCCTAGAATCGATGCTTTGACAGAGTGAACTCTCCTTCCTAAGCTAGTTTTATAACGTATTTCAAATACAGAAAACTCTCTTGAATCAACCACTGTATGGAAGGAAGGCCTCAGTCTCTTTCTTTTGCTCTGGATTGCCTAAGAGAGTTAGCTTACTCCTCTATTACGAATTCAGCCTGGCTTACTGGCACGAGATGTAACAGAACTAGATAGGATAAAAAGGTAGTTGAGTTTCCGGAGAGAAGGAAGAATGACGATATGAGTGAAAGCACATGCTTAGATCACTGACAGAAAGGAAACTCTATTATCATTGCTCCCTTTCCTACGAGACTTTCTTGAATCCGAATTCCTCTGCTTCAGGGAAAGAATTACATTTAGAAGCAGCATCCGATTGAGTTCGAAGCTAGAGAAATGAGTTGAGTAGCTGATGAGTTACTGAAAGAGCTTAGGAGTTCGGTTGCTGCTAGGATCCGTCACTGAGTAGAGTCAGTTGACTAAGGCTGGACTCTATTCTTTCTTTAGTTAGCTCCTTCACAAGCGCACTACTGAATGTAATGGTAGGAGTGAATAGGCTTTCACCCGCACTAAGCTAGAAGCTAACTCTTCACTCTTCCTAGCATTATAGAATGCAGCTGCCCTACTCCTTTCTTTCACCTCTTTTCAAGACAAGAATCCCCATAGAATAAGAAGTATCGCAAGCTAGACGAGCAGAGAGAAGGCCTGTAGAGGGCTCTTTATCCTTATAACCATTATACTACGCTAATTCTTTGAATTCTATTAGTTTACTCCAATGAATCTGTTGATTTGAAATCACAGGATGGTCTACGATCAGCAGAAGAGTCGAAGAGAGGGTTTCTATTTCTATATCCCCACAGGACTCTGTTTAGACGCTTCCCTATAGGGATTTATTGAAACTATCCTGAGATTAGCGCTTGTGCTATTCCTTTAGTCCACACCTCTGGGGACTAAAAAGGGCTATTCTAAAGAAGGAAAGGAGTGGAATGAAACGAAAACGACTAACTAAACGAAAGCCACGAGAGCCGCTTGTCCAGCCAGTTAGCAGCTAAGGAGCTACTATAGAGTTCCTTCCAGTCGGGGAAGAGTTAGCTTAAGCTTAAGACCGGTAAAGTCAAGTAAAGGGTAGGGCAGATGTAGTCGATACAGGTTTACGCGAGACGGATTGAGCGCTGCTGTAGTCTTTGGTGATTCGTCACTACGAAAGAAACTGGCTTCCATACTGGGCTGGGGGATTTTCTCGCTTTATGGCTTCTCTTCTCATTTAAGCACATATGATCCCCAATCAATTTGCTTTTCATTCCCAGTCCCCTAAGGAGAGTCTAGTAGTTATTTACTTTCTTTACTCACATAATCCTTCTGGCAAAAGGAAGCAGGACATTAGACTTCATTCCATCCAGTCTGAAGCTAGTGAAGCACTTTGCTTGGCTTGTTTACTTTTGTCCATAAAAGAAGTACATTCCACCGCCATAGGTATAGGTAAAAAAAAAAAAGAATCCATTGAGTGGTAAGCCGGCAAGATGCCTAATATTTATAATGCAGAGGGAAGCTACTGCCCTTGACAGCAGGAGCTTCCTCCGGTAGTTCAAGGGCGAGACAGTGTTGATGAACAAATGAATGTGACTTGCGAGGTACAGCAATGATTGGGAAAGAATCGAGTTCGAGCTGTAGCTATGAGTGATACAGATGGTATAATGAGAGGAATGAAAGTAGTAGATCTTTTAGCCTCGGACTATTCGGGTGAGGAGGCTTATCAAGATCGGATTTCTTTTTATCAAATCAAAACAGGATTCACTGAAGCTGTTCAAACAGGCATAGGCCAACTCAATGGTATTCCCGTAGCAATTGGGGTTCTGGATTCTCTGATGATCTTTTCTATAGGGGCGAAAGAGATTCATATGATTCAAGCTCTGTACTCTCGCTCCTTGCTTTTGTTCAATTATAAAGAAAGAAAGAAAGATTTGATGGAGATTTGTAGCATCATTCAAGTAAATACAGATTGAGATCGTAGAAACATAAGCTTGTGATATAGCTACACCTAATTCAAGACCGGTTAATGCAAGAACTATAAATAAAGGACCAAGATCTCCTATGAAATAGAAAAGATCATTCATACATAGCATAGTCCAAGCGAACCCACTTAAAATCTTTACTGAACTATGACCGGCCATCATATTAGCAAATAAACGTATTCCTGAGCTTAATGCGCGAAAACAATGAGGGATTAGCTCAAGGAGTACTAAAAAAGGTGCTAACGGCAGTGGGACTCCTGCAGGTAATAAGAAGCTAAAAAAATGAAGCCCATTTCTTTGAAATCCCACTATAGTAATGCCAATAAAAAGAGAAAATGAGAGACCCAAAGTAATGAGAAAATGACTTGTCACTGTGAAGCTATAAGGTATCATACCCTGGGGATTACGAAATAACGAAAAAGTAAAAGTGACCGAGATGCAAGGGGAAAACTTTTGTTTAACATTTCCGGAAAGACCACCTATTTGTTCGTTTACCGGGTTCGGCACGAAATCATAAATAAGCTCTACCAAGGATTGCCAAGCATTTGGTACTGAGTTTCCTCCTCCCTTTTTAGTAACAAAATAAAGCAGAAGTAGGACCAAACTGAGAGTGAGCAGCATAAAGAAAGATGGATTTGTGAATGAGAAATACAAGTCTCCTATATTCATAGGAATCAAGGGGATAATCTCAAATTGATCAAGGGGGCTGGGAACATTAACCATGAGAAATTTAGATTCTTTCTTCAAAAGGTTCCGCTCCCCCCAAAAAAGAAGAGAGACTTGTCGAATTCAATTGCCTTGGTTTTTTCCAAGAAATAAAAAATTTTTATAGACTTATGGAAAAGCTTTCTAGGCTACAGGGTTGAATACAGTACCGAAAAGACCCAATCCACTACTACCTGCCCTTTAGGTCTTAGTCGTAGTAGTGTCGGCATAGGAGAAGACGATTCCTAGCCTTTCGATTGAATCGATCGTTCCACCACCCGGCATCTGAGAACATATCCGGCATTGTCGAGGGAAACTCAGATAACCGGAATGATTGGCCTTCACTCTCCAACTTACAGACTAACAGACTAGAAGACTGACGGCTTACTCGCCTTTATCCGCCTTAACGACTCTTCTCCAGCCATAAGAGCTAACGGTCAACTGGCTAGTCTTCTTAATCCGCCTTAAGAGCTAGAAGAGAGAACTGTCCTACTCGCATCAAGACTCAAGGCCAAGAATAGTAGAGGAAGGTAAGAACGCTTACCGCAAAGAACTTTTTAATTGATATGACCTACCTATACCGACACCCAGAAAGCAAGCTACGTTAGGGTTGGTTGTTGACCAACGGAAAGCATGGGTTGATAAATCCTCCTTTACACCCTCACCTGCCATCAGACAAGGTGGGGTCCAGCCAGGACCTTTCCCCTCCCCCATTTCCAAACCCTTTCAATTTCTTATTTGACTATGTTCAATATTTGAAGTCGACTCTATTCCTCCATAACAAGCCGAAACGCCGCAAGCCTTCTTTAAGGTCATAACGATCATTCCGTTTGTATGTTGTACATACGACCGGAGGGTTGAAAAGATCATGAAAGGGGTGCAAACCACAATAAGTGATTGAGCCACATCTCCATCCAATTACGGAGAAGAGTGTACTCGGAATTCACCCGCTCTCCCTCGAACATCAGGTCCTCTGGCGGTAGGGCCAATTGTTTAGGCCTACTACCCTCAAGAACCGAACTTACAATAATCCCCTCCTGCATTAAGATTTAAAACTTGTCGTCTACTTTTAGGAAATGTTTGGAAAAGGTAGCTTGCTCCCTATCCACCACTCTAAAGGTTGCCAGTCTTTCCCGATTGGTGACGAAGCCTCTTTCCGGGGCATGACTCCCATTGGGGGCTTGTCCAGCATTCGCTGGATCCTCTTATATCTCCTGCTGATAGTAGGAGAATCCATACGAAACACGGAAACCCGCTCCCGCAAACTGAAGCACGGCGGTTTTATCCATCCCATACTTAGCTGCAAGCTGACAGTAACCTACTAGAGAGTTAGACGCCATAATTGCACGAGCAGATACTGGAGAGAGGTCCTTTTGGATCCCATCTACCCATAACTGCTTCGCGAACTCTATCGCCCCAGTTTTCGACCTAATGGACTTTGCGTCCGAGATCTTTACCTGAAGCTGGCTTCAAAGCCTAACATACTCCTGCGCCACTTGCTCGTCGGCGATTACAATATCATCACCTAACAGAGCGTATCGAGTAAATGGATACCTCCGATTTGGATTTACACGATGGGCCGCCATCCACACCACATAATGGTGGGACAGCGCGAAGAGAGCCCAAGAGCCGGCCGTAGCCCAATGGCTGTCCAACAACGAAACACAACTGCCTTGGTTTTCCCTTAATGATAGGGAAGCCCAAGTAAGCTGCATTTAAGGCTAGACAACCATGAACTATACACGAAGCCATAGTTGGTCCGAAAATGCACGCTACTAAATAATGCATAATGGACAGGTCGGTGGCTGAACTCAAGTCAAAAGAGTAACACTCCTTTGGAGCCCAGCGTGATAACCGATGGATGGGTCCCACCTGATGATAGGACCCATCTGATGGGAGTCGGCTTAAAACCGACATAGCCCAATCGTGTACAGGGCGGAGAAGACGCTGTTTTACATAGTTACACCTATGACAAACAAACGCCTTTTCCCGGCACCTTAAATAACCTGAGCAAACCTACCTGGACGAAGATACACACCCTCATAAGCACTAGCCAATTGATCAAAGACCAAACCGGGGTTGTGCTCATAAAAGCGCAAATCCTCGTTTGCAGCCTGGGTATTAGACTGAATATCTAGGGGCCATAAGACCCTTTTGACAAACATTATCCCAGGACCCCTCCCAAGAATGAATCAAACGCAATTGCAAAGCGAAGGCTGCTACCTCGTATTTCAACGATGTGAATACGTTGGGCTCGATCAAATACAAATTGTTTGTCACTGTTAGGAAGAGATTTCCATGTCGGCATCCACCTAAGTCCCTTATTTAATGGGATGGTGGAGATCCAAGGAAGGTCAAGGGATTGGAGACGCGGAAATACCGCTTTCAGTTCTCCCAAAAGTTCCTTTACCAGGCCCACATCACCGATAGGAGTTGTAATCGAACTGAATGTGGAAGCCCTAACCGGCTTCACCTCCATCACAATCCGAGACAACGAGAACCACGATAAGTCAAGCTTTACCAAACGATCACCCCTCTCTCCCCGGGCACCTATAATGGCCCTGTGATGAGACGGTATAATCGCCGGAATCCCGGACCTACTCAGTTTGACCGCTGGTCCAGACATACAATGTAAGCGCTCCTTCTCTTCACCAGCATAGAATCGCATTAAGCTAACTCCACACTGTTTCAGATAAAGAGCGGCAAACAAATAGCCAGACTTTCTAACCAAACGGAGAATCTCTCTTGCAAGAACAATCGTTACAACACCACACTCACGGTTGATAGACCCAGTACAGACTCAGGTAATTATGATTAGAAACGACCTGAGTCTGCTCGTTCTTATCTATAGATAACGCAAGAGATCACTTATGACCTCGCGGATGGAGAGGGATTCGAACCCCCGGTATTCCTATAAATACTTCGGTTTTCAAGACCGACTCTTTAAACCGCTCAGACATCCATCCCCTTCGCGCTTCGCCCGCCCTCTCCGTCCTTAGCTGGCAGGTAGGGGCTTATCTATGTGATTCGCAACGCTTGCTTGCGCCTATCGGCGGATTCTATTGCCTGCCGGTTAGCGACACTTTTCCGGTAGTACGAATCGCTACGCTTCGCCTGTTTCTATATGATAATATGCATCTTGGTTGCTGCGCTCCCTGCGGGTAATAGCAAGAGAGACCAGAATAAGGATTCTCCAAACAAAAAGAGTGATTGAGCCCGACTCAAGCGAGTGAGTGAAAGGCGTGGCAAGAGAGCAAGTTCGACTCGCGAACGATCAGCAAGTGAAGGACCGATCCTTTTGCGCCAATACTGTTGCGAGACTGGTACTTGGCGGCTCACGAGCAACATATAGACTCAGGTTGCCCCCTCGCTCTTTTTTGAAGGCCTTTGTCCCCTATCGAAACTCGTGTTTTTATTAACCAACAACACATGCACTTTGTTGGCACTAAAAAAAGGTGATTCAATCCACTAGTGCAACTGAAGGAATTACCTATTCTTAACCGATAACCACTGCTTGTGAACAGCTCTCCTAAACTGAAGGCGCACCTACTCTTACTAGAAGTAGAGTCTCTCTCAGCTTTCGATCTCTAACTCACTTACTTACTTAATAGGCCGGAATAGATCTATTCAGAAAACCCGATTTCCTGTCTTAAGAACCTGACTCAAATGAGAAGCGGTTAAGAAGACCGAGATATCACTTGACTTTGATATCCAGATTTGAACTGGACTTCAACGTCTTTGGATCCTGCTTACAACTCGTTTCACTCCACTTTCACTGGCAATATCGAATTTGATTTTCCGGAATCCTTGCTCCTGGCTTATATTCACATAGGCCACTCATAAGAAGAAGACCCTAAAACACGTGTAATTGATAGAGTAAGAATATCAGTGCCTTGGGTAAATGCCTACCTTCAGGAGAAGATTACCGAATGAGTTTTGTCCTCTGCGCTTCCCAAGATAGGGATAAGGGCAATGTCGGCCACCGCTTGCTGACGACGGAACGCATCGTCAATTGAAAAGGGTCCTCGCCCAAATCCCATTCTATTTTGATTCAGAACATAAACTGGCATAAAAGCTGTCATGCGTTTATTAAGATGAAAGGTATGGGATTTTATTGAATAGTTTACTCAGCCCCTTGTTGTTAGACGCGCAGGAGTTTTCTTGCTCGTTAGCGCTAAACTAATCCGCTTGTCAATTCTTGGTGTAATACTCACTCGGAAATGATTGGTGTCAGAATGTCGGGAAAAATGATCCTAACCTATACATTACGATTCCCAAGTTATATTGACCCTGTTCCCTTTCCCACTCACGAATAAGTTTGGCCAAGGCATCTAGGGCCTTCTTCCCCGACCTAGGCCTTTCCCCCAAAGGTAAATTATTCATCTCCTCGGATCAGTTGTCTGCGTTTTGCCGCTGAGGACGTGTATATTCCAAGTTCATCGAACATACTGGACAATATGGAGATTCTGATCAAAGAGGAAGTCAAATGATAAATCGCCCACCGCACTTCCGTTATGGAAGGTGCGGGCAGGGGACCTTGGGGTTGCTGCCCGGGTTGAGCATTTTGTACCGACCTCCCCATGCGGTGAATAAAAAAAAGAGATCCAAGAGTCCCCCCCCGGGGAGGGGAGAGGACGAGCTCGATGAGCCCGAACAAGGCATCATCTGGGATTCGACTCCCCCAGTAATGAAGGCCAATGCAATGGTGAAGGCCAGACAAGAGGGGAAGCCCATCCGAATTGAAAAAGAATGTAGGGCTTTCGACCCCGTTCTCTAACTAGAAGTGCAGGCGCGGCGTAGCGTCATGGTAGCGTTAGCTATGCTCGACTAACAGGATGAGTCATGTGACTTACCTGACATTTTATTGAGATCAACTTCGCGACAACGGTATATTGTTTTTCTGCTTGTTCCCTCACGCTGGCAAGGAAAGATATCCTTATTCATATGAAGAAAGAGTAGCCCGCCCTCCTATGAGGAAAAAAAGGAGGAAATCTGAATTTGGTTTGAAGATTGAAGAAACATAAATATCTGCTTTCTGCAATGAGGAAAGACTTGTGGGAAAATCGCTTGGTCAAACCAAGAAAGGCATGGGAGTTTTGGGCGTCAAAGTTGCTTTATTTACGATATTTATAGTTGGATGAAAACAGCGCTCCTAAATGAACTATACGATACCGCAAAATGTTTCTTCCTTCCTGAGTCTTATAGAATATTCTTTGCTCGATGCTTTGAATAAGGTTCGGAGCGAGGAGAACGAAGAAAGGCGCAAGCGACCTTACGCTGCATTCGCTTCAAGATAGAATGCCACTAGATCACTGACTGAACGACGAGGAGATAGAAGAGAAGACAGGATGTTACTACTGCTCTCCTACTGAAATAACTGGATTGTACGAGTATCGATAAGTAGATTCGGGATGGGAATATAGAATGCTTCTCCCTTAGAGCACATCGTTACTTACATCGAAGTAAATGTGTGAAGCATAGAGTAGCATTTGAATGCTAACTGAAAGGGAGTAATAAATTCCGTTTTAAGAAAGCAAGTTCATTTGGGAGGAGTAAGCGCTCTTAGCCTAGGAAGACGAGGGTGCTAGAGACTCCGTTCCTGGGGGAATAATGTTAGTCGAAGGTTAGGCTTGGCACAGGAATGAATCTCTCACCCACAGGAAGCAAGTGATAGGACCCACCCAGAGGTAGGAAGAAGTGAACCTTAAAGGACCTCTATCTAAAAACCCCCGGTCTAAGAGATTATCTTCACCAGTCTTCAAGGGGGAATGGGGATTTTTTTCTATCAGCATTGGCGGCTAAGGTCTCAGTCAAGTATTCCAGTGCTTTTAAGCGAGGGTCACTTCACGATATCAAGGATGTTCCGGGCTTTCGATCTAGTCCAATCGGCCTAAGGGGCCATCATCTGCTATTCCAGTTTAGCAGACCTAGCAATCATCCCCTCCACTGTGCCCCTCAGAGAAGCCGAGGCTCTTTTTGTAAGCGAGTAAATCCACCTTAAAGAAGATTGACTCTAATCGGCTATTCCATCTATCATTCTAAGCCTTGGCAGCTTTCCATTCTTTCTTCCCTTTGTCTTTGCCCATCGCGTCATTCACCCTTCCCTTGGGGGCTGGCAGTCTTATCCGGAGACCGCGGAGTGGTCAAAAGTCTTCCCCAAGAGCTTGCTATGTATAATAAAGGGGGCTGGCGGCTAAGCTTGCCTCAACTC